ATTGGTATGGGTGTGATTGTGTGGTAATCTCTTTCGGGTTGGGGGAAAGGGGAGGTTGTGGGTTGATATAAAGAGTGTTTGGTGAAGTGGGTTTGTGTTAGTTGAGGGGTTGGCAGTTGGAGTTGTGTACACCTGAAAGATGAAAATACGAGCTCTGGTTAGGTAGATTAAGGCTTTTTGTTTTTTGGGGTTTTGGCAAGAGTAAGCTTGGGTGAAGGCCAGAGATGGGGGGGGGGGGTTTGGTAAATAGAATTTTGTTTTTTGTTGTGGTTTGCGGTGGGCGAGGGGGGTTGTGGAGTTGGTCGTTACTATGTCCTACAAGCATGAATTAAATAACACCTTGATAACTTCATGGGGGACAGGAGTATTGGAACGTAGGTGCGATGAATGACTGCATGTACTAGGAATCAAAGGCAGGCGCATTCAGGACGGATGTGGGGTGGGAGTCAGCATTCTGCGATGGGGTTGCGTGCGGACCAGAGATAAAAGATACCAAATGCATGGAGAGCTCCCGTGACTGGTTAATAGGGTGATAGACCCGTGATCCATCGAGATGTCTTATTTAAGGGGAACGTGTGGGCGATCTTGATGCTTATGGCCCTGAGGTAAGAACCAGATGCCGGATACAGTTCACTAATAGCTACCCCCACGAGTTATGGGCCCGGAGCGAGGAGGGCAGCATTACCCGAGCGGGATATTGGTTTCACGGAGGATGGTGAGTGAGAAATTCCTAAGTGAGGGGGGTCATCCGTAGTGAGGAGGACTTTCTGGATGTCATGTGCTATGTCCAATGAACAAACTTATGTATTACTGTACGTCTAATACTAACTTGATCTGTTGATATTCATGGGGTAATACATGGATGGGGGAGGGACATTTTTATGTACTACTGTTGGTGTACCTATGATGGTTCTTGCTTGTAAGCGTGTTGTCTAGAAGTTGGGGGTAGATATGTAAGGATATGTTTTATGTACAGTCAAGCATATATAGTACTATATATTATCATGTTGACTAGCAGTAATGCACGAATTACATAACAGCATTAGAGATAAGTTGGTACTAGGATTGCATTGTAGAGTTCATACAACATAAAATACAGAAAGTAGTTTAAGTTAGAACGCCAGTTTTGGGTGTTGGTAGTGGAGTTGAGTGCTTTCTTTCTGATTACCCTAGGGAGGTGTTCCATTTCTGGTTTACAAGACCAGTGTATTGATTTGTACTACAAGGGCAGGCTCATTTGAGTAAGTTATTTTCGATTTGGGCGGCTAGTGGTATTAAGATCAGGATTGTTGTAAAGTATATTATGGATGCTACTTGGCCGATAGTGATGAAAGGTTGAGTTACTGGTTGGCTTCCAATTCAGGTGAGGGTTAGTAGGGTTGTGACTAGGAGTCAGAATAGGAACTGGCTGAGTGGGCGAAATATTATGCTTTGCTGTTTGGATTTGTGGAGTATAGGGATGATTGCTAGAATGAGGATTGACAGGAGAAGTGCTAGTACGCCTCCTAATTTATTGGGAACAGATCGTAGGATTGCGTATGCGAATAGGAAGTATCATTCTGGCTTGATGTGTGGAGGGGTGTTTAGTGGGTCGGCCGGGGTATAGTTGTCTGGGTCGCTTAGAAGGTCGGGTGAAAGTAGTGTTAGTGTTATTAGGGTAAAGAGGAGGAGGATTAGGCCCAGGATGTCTTTAATTGTGTAGTAGGGGTGGAAGGTAATTTTGTCTGAGTCGGAGGAGATCCCGCAGGGGTTATTTGATCCTGTTTCGTGTAAAAATAGTAAGTGCACGGCTGTGAGGGCGACAATGCCAAATGGTAGGGTAAAGTGTAGGGTGAAGAATCGTATTAGAGTTGGGTTGTCAATGGCGGGTCCGCCTCAGATTCATTGGACGAGGTCAGTTCCGATGTATGGGACTGCTGAGAGTAGGTTTGTGATTACTGTTGCCCCTCAGAATGATATTTGACCTCAGGGGAGTACGTAGCCTATGAAGGCTGTTGTTATGGTTATGAGCAGGAGTACGATGCCAGTATTTCAGGTCTTTAGAAGAAGGTATGAGCCGTAGTAGAGGCCTCGGCCAACATGTAGGAAGAGGCAGATAAATAGTATGGAGGCGCCGTTGGCGTGGAGGTAGCGAATGATTCAACCGTAATTTACGTCTCGAGTGATCTGTGCGATTGAAGAGAAGGCGGAGGAGGTGTCTGGTGAGTAGTGTATTGCTAGAAATAGTCCTGTGATGATTTGTAGAATTAGGCAGGTTGCGAGAAGTGAGCCGAAATTCCATCAGACAGAGATGTTGGATGGGGTAGGTAGGTCGATAAAGGAGCGGTTGATTGTTTTTATGATGGGGTTAGATTTGCGTATTGGGGTCATTTGGTGCTTTTATAGTTGAAATACAACGATGGTTTTTTCATATCATTGGTTATGGTTAGAGTCCATGTGGAAGCAATGATATATGTTTTGTTTGCATTGAGTGTAGTATTAGTTATGGGGTTTGTGGGCTTTTCTTCTAAGCCTTCTCCTATTTATGGGGGTTTAGCATTGGTTATTAGTGGTGTGGTTGGTTGTATGATTATTTTGGGTTATGGTGGGGTTTATTTGGGTTTAATGATGTTTTTAATTTATTTGGGAGGTATAATAGTTGTTTTTGGTTATACTGCGGCGATGGCCATTGAAGAGTACCCTGAGACATGGGGTTCAGGGTTTGAGGTTTTGGGGTGTTTTCTGGTGGGTTTGGTGATGGAGGTGGGGTTGGTTCTGTGGGTTTTAGGCTTTGATGAAGTGGTAGTGGTGGTTGGTTTTAATGATATGGGCAATTGGGTGGTTTTTGAAGGGGAGGGGTCAGAGTTAGTTCGGAGTGATTCTATTGGTGCGGGTGCCTTGTATGATTATGGGCGTTGATTAGTGGTAGTTGCCGGTTGGACGTTATTTGTTGGTGTGTATATTGTGATTGAGATTACTCGGGGTAATAGGTTATATCATTAGGAGTAGGGTTAGGGTGAGAGGAATGAGGAAGGAGAGAAAGTAGAGCTTGATTATGCCTTTTTGGGCGGTTACTGTTGTGGAGGCAGTAATATGTGTTTGTGAGATTGTTTTGGGTATTAATTTTTCTAATCACATTGAGTCTAGCAAGAGGAGGGCTAAGTTTTGGCTTATGAGTAGGTTTTGGTAGGGGATTGCGCGATGGGTGGTGATGGGGAAGTAGCCTAGTATGTTGGAGAATTTAAATATTTGTGACGGGGTTTTTACTTTTAATTTGTTGGTTATGAGGGTAAGGTCTAGGGCAATGATGAAGCCTAGGGTAGTTATGCACAGGGCTAAGAGTTTCAGGTGGAGTGGTGTTGCTGGTTGGGGGGGTGAGGTGGGAGGGATGTTGTTAGTAATAAGAAATCCTACAACTATGCTGGCTATTGTAAGGCGTTTAATTGGGTTTAGTAGAGCGGGGTTGTTTTCATTGATGTTTGTCAGGGTTGGAAAGCGGGGTTGTCCTGTTAGGGTGAGAAGGATGGTTCGAGTACTGTAGGCGCTTGTTAGGGAGGTGGCAATGAGGGTGGTAGATAGGGCTCAGGCGTTGGCGTATGATGTACTTGTGGCTTCGATAATGGGGTCTTTGGAGTAGAAGCCTGTGAGGAAAGGTATTCCTGTGAGTGCCAGGTTGCCAATAACTAGGGAAGTTGAGGTAAGGGGTATTGTTTTAAATAGGCCTCCTATTTTTCGGATGTCTTGTTCGTTGTTTAAGCTGTGGATAATGGATCCGGAGCAGATAAAGAGCATGGCTTTAAAGAAGGCATGGGTGCAGATGTGTAGGAATGCTAGGTGTGGCTGGTTAATGCCAATGGTGACTATTATTAGACCTAATTGGCTTGAGGTGGAGAAGGCTACGATTTTTTTAAGATCATTTTGTGTGAGGGCGCAGATGGCCATGAATAGAGTGGTAATAGCTCCTAGGCATAGTGTGAGATTTTGGATTAATATGTTGTTTTCCATTAAAGGGTGAAAGCGAATAAGTAGGAACACTCCGGCGACGACTATAGTGCTAGAGTGGAGTAGGGCTGAAACTGGAGTTGGACCTTCTATGGCAGAGGGTAGTCAAGGATGGAGGCCAAACTGAGCTGATTTTCCTACTGCTGCTAGGAGGAGGCCTATTAGTGGAAGGAGGCTGGGGCTTGGGTTTAAGGCTAGTATTTGTTGGAAGTCTCATGAGTTGCAATGCAGGAGGAACCATGTTATGGCCAGAATAAGGCCAATGTCGCCGATGCGGTTGTATAGGACTGCTTGGATAGCTGCTGTGTTGGCGTCCGTTCGAGCATGCCATCAGCTGATTAGGAGGAAGGATATGATTCCTACGCCCTCCCAGCCAATGAAGAGTTGGAAGAGGTTGTTGGCGGTAACTAGGATTAGTATGGTAATTAGAAAGATGAGAAGGTATTTAAAGAATTGATTGATGTTTGGGTCCGAATTTATATATCATAGTGAGAATTCTATAATAGATCAGGTAATAAATAGTGCAATTGGGATAAATATTATGGAAAAGTAGTCTAGTTTAAAGCTTAGTGTTAGATCTAATGTTTGGGTTACTATTCAGTGTCAGCTGCAGATAGTTGTTTCTTGGTTTGAGAAAATGTACAGGGTTGTTGGAATAAGGCTAGTAATGAAGGCATATATTACAGCTGTTTTTACATAGTTTGGGTATAAGTGTGTTTTATTAGGACTAATAAGAGTGGTAAAAATTGGGATGGTTAGGGAGGTGAGAGTTATTATTATGATGGAGGTGCACATGGCTATTACTTTTATTTGGAATTGCACCAATGTTTTTGGCTCCTAAGGCCAATGGATAGCTGTTATCCTTTAAAAGTTGAGAAAGCCGTGGTTTTAAGTACGGGGGCATGGGTTAGCAGTCCTTGCAGATTTTCTCGGTAAACAAGAAGTGATAGGCTTCTATGGTTAGATTCACAGTCTAATGTTTTGATTAAACTATGTTTACAGGCGGTGGGTCCTAGAATGGTGTTGGGGTTGAGGGATAGGAGGATAGTTGGGGCGAGGTGTATAAATATTAGTGTATTTTCTCGTGTGAAGGGGGGTTTTATATTGGTTATGTGGTGTGTGAGTGTTCCTCGCTGTATTGTAATGAATATGTGGAGGGAGTAGAGGGCTGTGATTAGTATGTTGAGTCCTGTCAAAATTATGGTAATCTTAGATCAAGAGAATGAGGCTGCGATTACGAAGAGTTCTCCAATTAGATTAATGGTGGGTGGTAGGGCAAGGTTAGTAAGGTTTGCTATGAACCATCAGAAAGTTATTAGTGGGAGTAGGATCTGGAGTCCTCGAGATAGCAGTATGATGCGGCTGTGGGTGCGTTCGTAATTCGAGTTAGCCAAACAGAAGTATATGGAGGAGGTGAGTCCGTGGGCAATTATAAGGATGGTTGCGCCGGAGAAGCTTCAGGGGGTTTGAATGAGGGAAGCTATGATTACTAGGGCTATATGGCTTACGGAGGAATACGCGATGAGCGATTTTAGGTCTGTTTGTCGAAGACAGGTTAAGCTTGTTATGATCATGCCTCATAAGGATAGTATAAGAAATGGGTAGGCTATATACTCTGTTAGGGGGTTAAGGATGGAAGTGAATCGTATCATTCCATAGCCGCCTAGTTTTAGGAGTACTGCGGCAAGGACTATAGAGCCTGCAATAGGGGCTTCGACATGGGCTTTGGGGAGTCATAGGTGTAGGCCATATAGGGGTAGTTTTGTTATGAAGGCTATTATGCACGCTAGCCAGGCAAGGTTGTGAGATCAGGTGGTTGTTAATTTTTGGTCTATGAGTGTTAGCAGTGTGATGTTTAATGAGCCTGTTTTATTATGTGTGTATATTAGTATGATAAGCAGGGGTAGAGAACCGGCTAGAGTATAAAATAGGAAGTATGTGCCTGCATTGAGACGTTCTGTTTGGTTGCCTCATTTAGTGATTATAATAAGGGTTGGGATGAGGGTAGTTTCGAATAAGATATAAAATATGATTAGCTCTGTGGCTATGAATGTTAGGATTAGGGCGATTTGTAAGAAAACTATTATAGAAAGATAGAGTTTTTTTTGTGAGGGGGGTTCGTTACGTAGGTGGTACTGGCTTGCTATGATTATAAGGGGCAGTAGTCAGGCAGTTAGTATTAGGAGGGGTGTTGTTAGTGGGTCGGAAGATAAGTAGGTTGAGTAGTTGAGAAGATTATTGTCAGTTTGGTTGAAAAATAGTAGGGGGATGAGGCTGATAGTTAGGCTGTGCAGGGTTGAATTGATTCAGATTATACTGTTTTTGGAGAGTCATGTTATTAGTAGTAGTATAGTTGTGGGGATAACTATTTTTAACATTGAAGTAGGTTTAAATTATTGATGTAGTCTAGTCCGTATGTATTAGAGATTGAGATTAATAGGGCGAGGCCCACTGCCGTCTCGCAAGCAGCAAATACTAGTATAATAATGGGTATAATATTGGTTAGAGGGGAGTGTGTGTTTGAGGTTGTAAGGGTGATTATAATAAAGAGTGATATTATCATTCCTTCTAGGCAGAGGAGAGATGCTATTAAGTGCGAGCGGTAAATTATTATGCCTAAAAATGAAATGGTGAATGCTAATATAATATTTATGTAGGTAGGGGTCATTTGGTTAGTATGGTTATCATAATCTAATGAGTCGAAATCATTTGTTTTTGTTTAAACTACTTACCAATTCGGCTCAGTCTAGTCCTTTTTGAGTTCATTCGTAAGTCAAGCTGAGAATTAGGATAATAATGAATATGGTAGATGTTTTGATTATTATTGGAAGGTTTGTTGTTTGGAGGGCTCATGGCAGGGATAGCAGTAGGGCGATTTCCAGGTCGAATAGCAGGAAGGTGATGGCGATTAGGAAAAATTTTATTGAGAATGGAATGCGAGCGGGGTTAAGGGGGTCAAATCCGCATTCGTAAGGGCTAGCTTTCTCTGCATAGGAATTTAGTTGGGGTAATCAGAATATGGTAATTGTTAATAGTAGGGTTAAGAGGGTGTTAGTCGTTAGGGCCAGTATTAGGTTGATTACTCTTTTTTTGAATATTGTCAAAGCTAATTGATTGGAAGTCAATTGTACTAATTATACTAAAAAGAGTAGGATCCTCATCAGTAAATGGAAATATAGAGGAGTAGTCAAATGACATCTACAAAGTGTCAGTACCAGGCGGCGGCTTCAAAGCCGAAGTGGTGGTTTGATGTGAAGTGGTAGGATAATTGGCGAATAAGGCAAATGAGGAGGAATGTGGATCCAATGATGACGTGAAGTCCGTGGAAACCTGTGGTGACAAAGAATGTTGAACCATAAATACCATCGGAAATGGTAAAGGGTGCTTCAAAGTATTCTGAGATTTGTAGTAGGGTGAAATAGGTGCCTAGCAGGATTGTAATAAGCAAGGCCTGGATTGTTTGTTTTCGGCCGCTGTTTATTAGGCTATGGTGAGCTCAGGTAATTGTGATTCCCGATGCGAGTAGTACGGAGGTATTTAGAAGGGGCACTTCTAGAGGGTTCAGGGGGGTGATTCCTGTTGGTGGTCAGTGACATCCTGAGTGAGGTGTTGGGGTGAGGCTTGAGTGGTAAAATGCTCAGAAGAAGCCGGCGAAGAAGAAGACTTCTGAAGTGATAAATAATATTATTCCATATCGAAGATTTTTTTGGACGGGTGCTGTATGGTGGCCCTGATAGGTGCTTTCTCGAATAATGTCGCGTCATCACTGGTATATGGTAAGTGCATTGGTTAGCAGGCCTAGTGTTAGAAGGATGGAGGAGTAAAAGTGGAATCATATAGCTAGTCCGGATGTCAGTAGGAAAGCTGACAGGGCTCCTGTTAGTGGCCAAGGACTGGGTTTAACTATGTGATAGGCATGGAGTTGGTGGGTCATTAGGTGTTGTTTTGTAGATACAGGCTGACCAAGAGTGTGAAGATGTAGGCTTGGATTAGAGCAACTGCAATTTCTAAGATGGTTAATAGTGTTAGGAGCATAGAAGTTAATAGGGTGGCTGAGAGGCTGATGGTTAATAGTGTTAGCATAGTATTTCCGATTAGGTGTATTAATAGATGACCAGCTGTAATATTAGCGGTTAGTCGTACAGCTAGGGCTATTGGTTGGATGAGTAGGCTGATGGTTTCGATTACTACTAGTATGGGAATCAGGGGTGTAGGTGTACCTTGTGGTAGAATGTGGGCTAGGGAGCTTTTAGTTTTGAAGCGGAGGCCAGCGATGATTGTGCCTGCCCACAGGGGGATTGCCATGGCTAGGTTTATAGAAAGCTGGGTGGTCGGTGTGAATGAGTGAGGTAGGAGTCCTAAAAGGTTAGTTACGGTGATAAAGGTGATTAAGGATATTAGTATTAGGGATCAAGATTGTCCTTTAGCGCTGTGGGGTATTATTATTTGTTTTAGGGTAAGCTTAATGAGGTTTTGTTGAATAGTGATTAGTCGATTATCAATAAGGTGTTTAGAGGCTGGGATTAGTAGTGTGGGAAATATGATGATGGGGATCGTGGCTGGTTGTCCTAAGATTGTTGGGGTTGAGAATGGGGTGAATAGATTTTCGTTCATTTTGGTTGTCAGTGGATATTATGGGTTTGTAAGTTGGGGTTTTTTTGTGAGGGAGGTTGATGGTAGTTTGCACTTAGCAGTTTTAATTGCGTGATAAGGTATAGTGTAGGGAGTATTGTTATAATGATGGTGAATCATGCGGATGTGTCCAGTTGGGGCATCTCGCTGTAGAGGGCATGCCCTCAATCTTTAACTTAAAAGGTTAATGCTGAGACAGCTGTACAGCGGGTCTGCAGGGTGTTTTGGAGACTATAGGGTGAACACAGGTCCTATTTCGAAAATTTTTAGTGGAATTAGTTCTGCGACGATTGGTATGAAGCTGTGATTTGCGCCGCAAATTTCTGAGCATTGTCCATAATAGACGCCTGGTCGTGTGGCTGTAAATATGGTTTGGTTCAAGCGTCCGGGTACTGCATCTGTTTTTAGGCCTAATGTGGGGATGGTTCATGAGTGTAGTACGTCTTGAGATGTAATTATTATACGGACTGGAGCTTCAATTGGGAGGACTACTCGATTGTCAACTTCTAGAAGTCGAAGGTCGCCTGGGTTTAGGAATAATGGGGGTAGCATATAAGAGTTGAAGATTAAGCCACCGTAATCTGTGTATTCGTAGGTTCAGTATCATTGATGTCCGATTGATTTGATGGTAAAGGAGGGGTTGTTGACTTCGTCTGCTATGTATAAGATGCGCAGAGATGGGAGGGCAATTAGGACTAAGATGACTGCAGGCAGGATGGTTCAGATGGTTTCTATTTCTTGGGCGTCCGTGATGTTAGTGTTGGTTAATTTTGTTGTGAGTGTTGCTGATAGGGCATATAAGATTAAAAAGCTGATTAAAAATATGGCTATAAGGGCATGATCATGAAAAGTAACTAGTTCTTCTATAACGGGGGATGTGGCATCTTGTAGGCCTAATTGAACTGGATGAGCCATGTAAGATATATAGGGTTTGACCTACAACTTAGCTTTGACAAAGCTATGAAATGGTTTTTCTAATACCTTCTTGAAAAAGTTATAGGGGCTATAGGGCTGGCTTGAAACCAGTTTTAGGGAGTTCGACTCTCTCCTTTTTCGTTTAGTTTAATATAGACTGGTTCTTCAAATGTGTGGTAGGGTGGGGGACATCCATTTAATCACTCCAGGCTAGTGGAGGGTTGTTCTATCAGTAGTACTTTACGTTTTGAGGCGAAAGCTTCTCAGATCATGTAGATTATCAGGATTATTGCTGTTAGTGAAATAAAGGCGCCTACAGATGATAAAATGTTTCATGTGGTATAGGCATCGGGATAGTCGGAGTAGCGTCGGGGTATTCCGGATAGGCCAAGGAAGTGTTGTGGGAAAAAGGTTAGATTCACACCTACGAACGTAATGATGAAGTGGGTTTTGGCGTAAGTTTGGTTTAATGTATAACCTGAAAATAAGGGAAATCAGTGGATAAAGCCCCCTATGATAGCGAAGACGGCCCCTATTGATAAAACATAGTGAAAGTGGGCAACAACGTAATATGTATCGTGTAGTACAATGTCTAGAGATGAGTTTGCTAGGATAATGCCGGTTAGGCCTCCAATGGTGAATAGAAAAATAAAGCCTAAGGCTCAGAGTATTGCAGGGGATCATTTAATATTGCCCCCGTGGAGTGTAGCAAGTCAGCTAAAAACTTTAACGCCTGTGGGGATCGCAATAATTATGGTAGCAGAAGTAAAGTAGGCTCGTGTGTCTACGTCTATGCCAACTGTAAATATATGATGAGCTCATACAATAAAGCCTAGAAAACCAATTGACATTATAGCTCAGACCATACCCATATACCCAAATGGCTCCTTTTTCCCGGAGTAGTGGGTTACAATGTGAGAGATTATCCCGAACCCGGGGAGAATGAGAATATAGACCTCAGGGTGGCCGAAGAATCAGAATAGGTGTTGGTATAGGATAGGGTCTCCCCCTCCAACAGGGTCAAAGAAAGTAGTGTTGAGGTTGCGATCTGTTAATAGCATAGTGATGCCGGCGGCTAGGACCGGTAGAGAGAGGAGCAGGAGGATTGCTGTAATTAAGATTGATCAGACAAATAGAGGGGTTTGGTACTGGGATATTGCAGGGGGTTTTATGTTGATAATAGTAGTAATGAAATTGATAGCTCCTAGGATGGAGGAAATGCCTGCTAGGTGAAGAGAGAAAATGACCAGGTCTACGGAAGCTCCTGGGTGGGAAAAGTTTCCTGACAGAGGGGGGTATACCGTTCAACCTGTTCCAGCACCGGCTTCTACTACGGTTGATGCTATTAGTAGTAAGAAAGAGGGGGGGAGGAGTCAGAAGCTTATATTGTTTAAACGGGGGAATGCTATGTCAGGAGCGCCGATTATTAGGGGTACTAACCAATTTCCGAAGCCTCCAATTATAATAGGTATGACCATGAAAAAGATTATGACGAATGCATGGGCCGTCACAATGACGTTGTAGGTGTGGTCATTGCCTAGCAGGTTACCGGGCTGGCCCAGTTCAGCTCGAATAAGAAGGCTTAGGGCCATACCTATAACTCCGGCTCATGCACCAAACAGCAGATATAAGGTCCCAATGTCTTTGTGATTTGTTGAAAACAGCCAACGGTTGATGAGCATGAGGTTGGGGGGGGGGGGTTGGTAAAATGGCCGAGTAGGCATTAGGCTGTAAACCTAAAGATAGGGGTTCAATCCTCTTTTTGCCAGCCTCGAGGTGATTTTCACATTGAATTGCAAATTCAAGAGAGTAGTTTTAATACCTACCGGGGCTTCTCCCGCCTTTTTTTCCTGCGGCGGGAGAAGTGGGTTAAGGCCAGTTGGTTAGGGTATTTAGCTGTTAACTAAATTTTTGTGGGTTCGAGTCCCATTGACCCAGTAAGGGCTTAGCTTAATTAAAGTGGTTGATTTGCGTTCAGTTGATGCGGAATGGATGTCTGCAGCCCTTATATACCTCAGAAATTAAGTAATTCTACTTGCTAAGGGCTTTGAAGGCTCTTGGTCTTGTTTAACCTAAATTTCTAGGGAATAGATAGGATTAAGGGGGAGATTGGTAGCAGGAGGGTGGAGATAGTAGTGAGTGTTGAAATGAGAAGTGTGGGTTTTATGTTTTCGAGTTGTCATATTATTTTTGTGTTGTTGGGTGTGGGGAGTAGTGTTAGGGAGATGGTATAAATTAGGCGTGTGTAGAAGTATAGATTGAGTAGAGTTATGGTGACCATGATAGTGGGAATAATAAAGTTATTATTTATTGTGAGTTCTTGAATGGTAATCCATTTGGGTAGGAAGCCAGTTAGAGGGGGTAAGCCCCCTAAGGATAGAAGGGTGGATGTCATTAGTGGTATTAGACAGGTTAGTTTGTTTCAGGTATTGGATAGCATGAGGGTTGTGGTGCTTGCGTTTAGGTTGAGAGTTAGGAATATTGTAGTTGTCAAGGTGATATAGATAATTAAATAAAGGGCTGTAACGGCTGGGTTATACACTAGTGTTGTTATTATTCAACCTGTGTGGGTAATTGAAGAGTATCCCAGGATCTTGCGTAATTGTGTTTGATTGAGGCCTCCTCAGCTACCAGCTGCAATGGATAGGGTTGAGAAGGTTAGTAAAATGTAGGCGTTGATTGATGGGTGGATTTGATATATGATTGAGATAGGGGCTAATTTTTGTCATGTGAGGAGGAGTAGGCCGGAAGTTAGGGGTGTTCCTTGGGTGACTTCTGGGACTCAAAAGTGGAAGGGGGCCATTCCTAGTTTTATGGCAAGGGCGATTATTATTGCTAAGGATGAGAATTGGTTGATGTGGTTTGTTATTGTTCAGTGCCCTGATAGTAGGTTGTTAGAAATGATTGCTATTATGAGGATTATGGATGCGGTAGATTGTGCTAGGAAGTATTTGGTAGCGGCTTCTGTAGAGCGAGGGTTTGTTTTTTTGATTAGAGTTGGGATGAAGGCTAGTATGTTTATTTCTAGGCCTGCTCAGGCGAGGAATCAGTGCGAGCTTAGCATCGTAATGAGCGTGCCTATGAATACTGTGGTGTAGATAATAAGTTGGGCTAGTGGGTTGATTAGTACGGGAAGGGTATGACCGACATTTTCGGGGTATGGGCCCGATAGCTTATTTAGCTGACCTTACTACATAGGATAGAGTGTGGGGGTTAGCACGGAGAAGTTTGGGTTCTCAGGAGTAGGTTCGACGCCTGCAGTCCTAGAAATAAGAGGGTTGGAGCCTCTATTATTTACTCTATCAAAGTAACTCTTTTGTCAGACATATTTCTAGGTTTGTGGGGGGATGTTGGAAGTTGCGGCGGGTATTGAGGTGCTTCATATGAGGAGTGTTAGTGTGAGTGGGAGGAAATTTTTTCATAGTAGGTGTATGAGTTGATCGTAGCGGAATCGGGGGTATGTTGCTCGGATTCATAGAAATAGGAAAGTCAGGAGGAGTGTTTTAATGGTAAAGCATGTTGTAAATAGTTCCGGTGAGTGGATGGGGTAGGATGTACCTAGAAAGATTGTGGTTGTTAGGGCATTTATCATGATAATATTTATGTATTCGGCCATGAAGAATAGGGCGAATGGGCCTGCGGAGTATTCAATGTTGAAGCCTGATACTAGTTCTGATTCGCCCTCCATAAGGTCGAAGGGAGTTCGATTTGTTTCTGCTAGTGTAGAGGTAAATCATATTATAGCTAGTGGCCATGATGGTAGGATGAGTCAAAGGTGTTCTTGTGTTGCAATGAGTATGTTAAGGTTGAATGAGCCACTTATTAGTAAGACTGCTAGCAGGATAATGGCGAGGGTGACTTCGTATGAGATTATTTGGGCGACGGCTCGTAGGGCTCCGATTAGGGCGTAGTTTGAGTTTGATGCTCATCCAGATCATAGGATAGAGTAGACGGCTAGGCTGGATGTGGCTAGGATAAATAGGAGTCCTAGGTTGAAGTTAATTAGGGGGTTGGGTATAGGGAGGGGAGTTCATAGGAGGAGGGCGATGGAGAAGGCTAGGGCGGGTGCTGTGATATAGAGGATAGTGGTAGATGTTGAGGGTTTGAGAGGCTCTTTGGTAAAGAGTTTTATTGCGTCGGCGAATGGTTGTAGTAGTCCACAGGGGCCTACAACGTTGGGTCCTTTGCGTAGTTGTATGTATCCTAGTAGTTTTCGTTCAACGAGTGTAAGAAACGCCATGGCAGCTAGTGTGGATATAATGAGGAGTAGGAGGTTTATTGTGGTCATGGTGTTAAGAAGAGGGGTTGAACCTCTGATTATAAAGTTTTAAGTTTTATGCAATTACCGGGCTCTGCCATCTTAACAAACCCTGTTCTTGGGTGGATTATATAATATTTTGGCTAAGTTAAGACTAGGTCACTTATATGATGAAGGCGCTTTGTGAAGTAGGCCTTATTTCTCTTGTCCTTTCGTACAGGGAGAAATATAGAATAGATAGAAACCGACCTGGATTGCTCCGGTCTGAACTCAGATCACGTAGGACTTTAATCGTTGAACAAACGAACCCTTGATAGCTGCTGCACCATTAGGATGTCCTGATCCAACATCGAGGTCGTAAACTCTATTGTTGATATGGACTCTAGAATAGAATTGCGCTGTTATCCCTAGGGTAACTTGTTCCGTTGATCAAGTTATTGGGTCAATTGTGGGTATTAGTCTGCTTTGGCTTGTAAGGTCTCAGCATGAATCGTTCGGAGGTTTGTTTATGCTCCGAGGCCGCCCCAACCAAAATTTTTAATGCAGGTGTAGAAGTTTTAGGGTCCGTGGATTTATATGATTTTTAGTTGCATTGGTAAATTAAAGCTCCATAGGGTCTTCTCGTCTTATTATTTTCATATCCGCCTCTTCACGGATAGGTCAATTTCACTGGTTAAAGATAAGAGACAGTTAAACCCTCGTGTTGCCATTCATGCGAGTCCCTATTTAAAGAACAAGTGATTATGCTACCTTTGCACGGTCAGGGTACCGCGGCCGTTGAACGTATGTCACTGGGCAGGCAGTGCCTTTAATACTAGTAATGCTAAAGGTGATGTTTTTGGTAAAACAGGCGGGGTTGAGTTTGCCGAGTTCCTTTTTACTTTTTTTTAACCTTTCCTTAAAGCATGCCTGTGTTGGATTAACAGCAAAGTAGTACGGGCTTGTTTATGTTTGTTAGTACTGGGCTGTTAAGTATCAGTGAGGTTTTCGGTCTGATTTAGGCTTATGCGGTGGGGGAGAGAGAGTTCATGTTACTTATATTAGCATTATTGCTTCTATAGGATGATAGATTAATCCAATGTGGTTTGAGGAGTTCAATAACGTGTTTGGGATTTTTTTAGGTGATTAATGTTGAGCTTGAACGCTTTCTTAATTGATGGCTGCTTTTAGGCCAACTATGGTAAGGGGGGTTCTTTTTACTCTCTATGTAAGGTTTTTTTCCTAGTGTCTAAAGAGCTGTCCCTCTTTAGACTAACAATTAAGTTTACAGGGGGATTAGGTTATTCTGTGGGTAAACTTAAGGTTGAACTAAGATTCTATCTTGGATAACCAGCTATCACCAGGCTCGGTAGGCTTGTCACCTCTACCCAGAAATCTTCCCACTATTTTTGCCACATAGACGGGTGTGCTCTTTTAGCTGTTTTTGGGTAGCTCGTCTGGTTTCGGGGGATTTGGCTTTAGTTCTCTTTGTGAAATTGTCTCTAGCTAATTCATTATGCAAAAGGTACAGGGGCTAGTCCTTGCTGTTTTGTGCTTGGGTGGTTTTTCTTATCTTTCCCTTACGGTACTGTATCTATAGCGCCAAGTAAAATTTCTATCGCCTATACTTTGTATGGGTTAATGGTTTGGCATATGTGTGAGTTTGATATTAGTATTCATTGTGGTTGGGGCTAGCGTTAGCTCAAGGTTATCAAGCGATGTTGAGATCTTCTGAGTGTAAATCAGATGCTTTATGTTAAGCTATACCTTGATTTATCCAAGTGCACCTTCCAGTACACTTACCGTGTTACGACTTATCCCCTCTATATAAATGTTAGGGCGTTTAGCTAAAATATTCCTTAAATATATTTGAGGGGAGCGACGGGCGGTGTGTGCGTGCTTTATGGCCTAGTTCAATTAAGCACTCTATTCTTAATTTACTGCTAAATCCTCCTTGGACTCTTAGGTTTCATAAGAGTTATCGTGGGGTTTTCTGAGGTAGAAAATGTAGCCCATTTTTTACCGTCTCATGGGTTACACCTTGACCTAACGTTTTTGCGGGTAAGGGCATTTGCGCTCACTTCGTAGCCTTCGTCAGGGTTTGCTGAAGATGGCGGTATATAGACTAAGCAAGAGAGGGTGGGGTGGATTCGGGGTTTATCGATTATGGAACAGGCTCCTCTAGGGGGTATGAAGCACCGCCAAGTCCTTTGAGTTTTAAGCTGTTGCTTGTAGTATTCTGGCGAATAGTTTTGTTGTTTTAACTATTAAGGTTTAAGGCCAGGCATAGTGGGGTGTCTAATCCCAGTTTGTGTCCTGGCTATTGTGTGTTCAGAAATTATAAAGCCACCTTCGTAGTTTGTTTTACTGTCAGCTAGAGTTTTACAGTTTAGATTGGGTTTAGCTTTATTGGGTTAGATCTAAAACACCCTCTACGCCGGTTTCTATTGGCTGGGGTTAATCGTATAACCGCGGCGGCTGGCACGAAATGGGCCAACCCCCTGGCATAGCATAGCTTAGTTAAACTTTCGTTCATTGCTAAAGATTTGTCACTGCTGTCTCCCGTGGGGGGTGTGGCTAGGCAAAGTGTTTTGAGCTGCATGTGCGTGCTTGATACTTGCTCCTCTTGGTCGTGTTGACTGGGGGGGGGCGTCTTCACCGGAGCGGAGATGCTTGCATGTGTAATCTTGCTAAGAGTCAATAGAAAGGCCAGGACCAAGCCTATTTGTCCGCGGGGTGTGTGAACCCATCTAGGCATTTTCAGTGTCTTGCTTTAAGTGGGTTTAAGCTACGTAGAC